GCAGGATGTCCATGACGTGTACGTGTCGGATGAACCAAATCCTCGTTGAATTTTATTTTTCCATTAGAAGGGGCTCGCACATGTTCTGCAGTACCCCCTGTGAATACTCCGCCGGTATGAAAAGTTCTTAATGTTAATTGAGTGCCCGGTTCTCCAATAGATTGACCTGCAATAATACCTACAGCTTCTCCCAATTCGACCAGGTCGTCATGAGCTGGACTTCGGCCATAACATAATTGACAAATCCACGACGTACTCCTACAAGTAAAGGGAGTTCGAATAGAGATTGGTTGTGCTCTAAAAGTTATGAATCTATTGACAAGTCCAACTCCAATATCTTGATTTCTAGTAGCAATGCATCGCGAACCTATATATACATGATCTGCTAATACACGCCCAATTAATGTTTGGATAAAAATCCTGTCCGCCATCATTCCATTTCGAGGACTTACAGAAATACCTCGGACGGTGCCGCAATCTGTTCGACGTACAACAATGTGTTGAACTACTTCAACAAGTCTGCGCGTGAGATATCCTGCATCTGATGTTCGGATAGCGGTATCCACAACTCCTTTACGGGCTCCGTAACAAGAAATAATATATTCTGTTAAAGAGAGTCCTTCGCGTAAATTGCTTTGAATGGGTAAATCAATCATTTGCCCTTGGGGATCCGACATTAATCCTCTCATACCTACTAATTGATGTACCTGAGATGCATTTCCTCTGGCTCCCGAAAAAGACATTATATGGACTGGATTAAAAGGATCGGTCATCCGAAAATTAGGATTCATTTCTTGTCGCAAATATTCACTTGTGGCATACCAGATCTCGATCGATTGACGTAATTTTTCTACCGCGTGTACATTCCCATAATGATGGTGTTTTTCCAAAATAAAACTTTGTTGTTCAGCGTCTTGAACTAGCCATCTTTTAGAAGGTATTGTTAAAAGATCATCAATTCCTAATGAAATGGATGCGGCGGTAGCTTGTCGGAAACCCAGAGTCTTTACTTGATCCAGGATATGTGATGTATATCCTATTCCATAGTGATCAATAAATCGACTAATAAGTCGTTTCATGGCAGTTCCGTCTATCATTTTATTGTGAAAGACCTGAGTGGGCCGTTCTGCCATCAGTACCTCCATATTGCGCTGAGTAGAATTTGACAATGGGTTTGAGTCAGTGATTGTAAAACTTCCTTTTCTAGATCTTGATTCACGTATAAATTCCGCAATTGCAATTATAGTCCTAGTTAACCCGGTGAGACTCGAATTCCCCCTGGTAGCATAGAATTACAACAGCCCTGCCAAAACCCCTGTATGGCTTCTTCTATTTCTCGATAAAGAGAAATATGACCGAGAGTGGTTCGAATATATATATAAAGAATTTCTTTTTTTATACTTCTTACTATTAGATAGTGTCCATAAATCTCATAATAGGTCCCCAAAGATTCATAGTGAATTTCGATGGGAATTTCTCTTGCAGCAATAACGCGTTGATCTAGTCGCCACCGCAGCCACAAGGGACTACCTAAATTGATGCGTTTTTGCCGATAAGCTCCAATTGCATCATAGGCATTAGAAAAAAAAGGTTCTTTTTTTTTTGTATACTTATAGTTATTATCTTCATTTTGATAGTTTATACGATTACATGGATTATACCTATTTACACAAATACCCCGACGATTTCCACTCGTTAAGAAATAGAGTCCACTAAGCATATCTTGAGTTGGTGCAGAAATGGGATCTCCAATAGTTGGAGACAAAAGATTCATATGAGAAAACATAAGTAAACGTGCCTCTGCTTGAGCCTCCAAAGATAAAGGCACATGAACAGCCATTTGATCCCCGTCAAAGTCTGCATTGAAGCCCTTACAAACTAATGGATGTAAACAAATAGCACGCCCTTCCACTAAAATGGGCAGGAATGCCTGTATGCCTAATCTATGCAGAGTAGGCGCTCTATTCAGCAATACAGGATGGTCATCCAGAATTTCCTGAAGTATTTCCCATACAATCGGTTTTTTTTTTCGAATTTGACTTTTAGCAACTCCGATGTTCGAAGCAAGATGTTTTCTAATTAGGTCACGAATTACAAATGCCTGGAAAAGTTCTATTGCTATTTCGCGAGGCAATCCACATCGATGTAATGAAAGTGAAGGGCCCACGACAATCACTGACCGCCCTGAATAATCAACCCGTTTACCAAGCAAAGTCTCGCGAACTCTTCCTTCTTTGCCTTCAATTACATCTGAAAGAGACTTGTAAACTCTATTATGATCATCCCTCATCGGTTGTCCGCAGATTCCATTATCAAGAAGTGCATCCACGGCTTCTTGCAGCAATTTTTCCTGAGATATTATTAATTCTTCTGGCGTAGCTATACTTGTTGTTAATAGATCTGTAAGAGTATTATTCCGATAGATAATTCTTCTATAGATTTCATTAATATCCGAGGTCACTAGTTTATCCTCATCTATATGATAGATTGGTCTCAACTC